AGACTTCCTTTCCTCGATCTTGAGTCGCGTAGAAATTCAGGAATTAGAATCCTAGTTGAATCGGAGAGACCCGAATTCCCACGGGTATCATAGAATTACTTAGCTTAGGTCCCCTATGAGCAGGCCCGGCAAAATCCTTGTATGGCTTCTTCGATTTCTCGATAAAAAGAAATATGGCCAACAGTGGTTCGAATGTAGAGACAAGGGATTTCTTTGTTTACACTTCTTACTATTAGATAGTGACCAAAAATCTCATGATAGGTACCCAAAGATTCATATTGAACTTCGATGGGAACTTCTCTTGATGCAATAATGCGTTGATCGAGTCGCCACCGAAGCCACAAAGGACTCTCTAATTTGATTCGTTTCTGTCGATAAGCCCCCAGTGCATCATAGGAACCACAAAAATAGGGCTCTTTCTCTTTTGTATAGTTATTCTCGTCCATTTTCTCATTTTGATAGTTTATGCGATTCCACGGATTATACCTATTTGCACAAATACCTCGACGATTCCCGATCGTTAATACATAGAGTCCCATAAGCATATCTTGAGTTGGTACGGAAATTGGATCTCCGATAGCTGGAGACAAGAGATTCATATGAGAAAACATAAGTAAACGTGCCTCTGCTTGAGCCTCCAATGATAAAGGTACATGAACTGCCATTTGATCCCCATCAAAGTCTGCATTGAATCCCTTACGAACTAATGGATGTAAACAAATAGCACGCCCTTCCACTAAAATGGGTTGGAATGCCTGGATGCCTAATCTATGCAGAGTGGGTGCTCTATTCAGTAATACAGGGTGCCCCTGCATAACTTCTTGAAGTATTTCCCATACAATTGGTTCTTTTTCCCGAATTTGCCTTTTCGCAACTCCTAGGTTGGAAGCAACGTGTTGTCTGAGTAGACCACGAATTACAAATGTCTGGAAAAGCTCTATTGCTATTTCGCGAGGCAATCCACATCTATGTAATGAAAGCGAAGGGCCCACGACAATGACGGAACGTCCCGAATAATCGACCCGTTTCCCAAGCAAAGTCTCGCGAAATCTTCCCTCTTTACCTTCAATTACATCCGAAAACGACTTGTAAACCTTATTATGACCGTCCTTCATTGGCTGTCCGCGGATCCCATTATCAAGAAGTGTATCCACGGCTTCCTGCACTAATTTCTCTTGACACATTATTAAGTCCCCTGGCGTAGATCTTTTTAATAGATTGGTAAGAGTATTGTTTCGATAGATAACTCTTCTATAGAGTTCATTAATATCCGAACTCATGAGTTTCCCCCCATCTATCTGAATGATCGGTCTCAATTCGGGAGGGAGCACTGGTAATAGGCACAAAACCATCCGTTCTGGTTCTACATTTGTTTGAAGAAAATGCTTAGCTAATTGCATGCGTCTAACCAAAAAATCCTTTCTTCTTCCAATTTTTCTATCTTCCCATTCATTACCGGTGGTCCCTTCTTCCCCTATATCTTTCCATTCTACCAATGAATAATTTATAATAAGTCGCAAATCCGGATCGGCTAATTGTTCTCTGATAGCACTGGCTCCAGTAGAGATTTCTCGATTTCGAAATGTATCGAAGCCTTGAGTAGTAAAAAAAAGTGGGATGCTGTATTTCCGAGATTGAATTTCATATTCGAATGAGCCTCGTAATCGTAAGAAAGTAGGTTTTTTAGCTACGACCCTAGCAAAAAAAAAATTGGGATAGGTTCCTATAGGATTTCCCCCCTTCAAAATCGGACGTGAAGGTTTCCTCTCATCCGGCTCAAGTAGTTACACCAAATAAAGATAAAGAAGGGGGTTCTTGTTCTCAAATTTTGTAACCCCCAACCAAACAAAGGTCTACTCCTTACTCAAGTTCCCAGGCAGGACCAACCAACATTTCATTGATTCATTCTTCCTTTTATTTAGATCTTTGATTTCTATTTTCTGAATTCCTTATTCAATTAGGGCCTAAATGAAATGTGAAATTTTTGAGTAGTCTACTTCCCTTCCAATGATGAATCCCCCTCAAATCAAAGAAAAAAAATTTCTTGGAACTCATAAGGGATTTACTTGTCTATGTATCGTTCGATTCGATCTTTTAGGTCCCTACTTCACCTCGACGGTTATGACATGATGTCCTTAAGGCCTATTATGCGATGAATAGACCCCTGTAACCATGTCATAGTTGCTTACTTGAACAGATTCTAACAGAAATGGAATGGCGAATTCCACGAAAGAAGTCTTTTTCACGAGGTACAATCAGCAATTCCTATGTATCTGTTAGTGAATCGACCATAGATCAATTCCCTTTTATTTGGGAGTATTAAATACACCCATAACTCTGAGCTTCATGCTACTCCTCCCAAGAGACATGTCAGAATCAGGGCATCCCAATCAGATTTAATGGGATGACAGTTTCTCATTCCCAATCTGTAAAATCATAATTTTGATCAAATCACACATCGCAGTATACTAGGCCTTCTAATTTTTTAAGAGGTTTATCT